AACCTATTAATAGATAAGAACACACTCCAACTAATTCCCAAAAAATATAAATTTGTATCAAATTAGAACTAGTAACTAATCCCAACATTGAAGTATTGGAAAAACTCATATAAGCAAAAAATCTCAAATATCCCTGATCATGAGACATATAATTGTCACTATAAATAAGAACCATAATTCCAACAGTAGTGATTAATATCGACATAATAGAAGTAAGTGGATCAACCAAGCAGCCAAATTCTAAAGAAAAATCATTATTGATGGTCCAAGACCATACATATTGATAGACAGAATTTTTATTTATTTGCTGAATAGAAAAAAGGGCTGAAAAAACCATAACTATACTTAATAATAAAACACTAGGAAAAGCCCACATACGTCGAAGATTTTTTGTTGCCGTTGGAAAAAGTAGAAGTCCTGTTCCAATTAAGATAGGAACTGGAAGTGGAATGAAAGGTATAATCCATGAATATTGATATGTATATTCCATAAAAAAATAAAAAAAAAAATTATCTTAATTAATTGTTTCTGAGTCACCGGTTCTTATTTCTTTTCTTTTGAAAGGGGTCGGTTAATAAAAAAAAATTAAGATATATAAAATAAAACTTAAATAGAATTTTCTAGCCTTAATTATTCTGAATCTTTCCAAACTACTTCAAATATTTAAAATCAAGAGGTTATAATTGGTCAAATGATATAAATAAGTCACTAGTGAAAAAGAAATCCGTATTTAATTTTATTAATACTGAATTGTTAATATTAAATTCAAATTTTTAAATAAAATTTTATGAAGATAAAAAATGAAAATTCTAATTTTCATTTTAATTATTACGTATTACAATAATTTTTTTATATCTATAGAACAAGGATAAATAATTATACCAAAAACAGTATTTGATATGAATCATAAAGCCCATAACTAAAACTATTTATTGTAATTCGGTTATTTAGAATCATTAACCAATTTGTTTTGTAACTAATTGTTTGTCTTCCATTACAATAAAAGCTATTTGTAGGAAATGCTATGATATCCAACACTTTAATTTTACGGAAAAAAAAAAGGGGGGCAAATAAAATGCCTTTAAATTATGTATTTTGTATCCTTTAACAGATTGACTACTAGTCTCATTTGATAATTAAAATTTTGTGGACTCTTTCTTCGAGCTTGAACAATTAAATTAATATTAAATTAATTAATATAATAGAAAAAATTATTAAAGTTTTTTTTTTTTTTAATTAAGCGGGAGAAGGGTTGGGTTATTAAACTTTTATATTTTTTTATTACATGTATAAATGTAACACGACGAAAATAGAAAGAAAACGAAACGGACAATCTTTCTTTTTTTTTGTATTATTTTTTTTTTTTATTTTATCAACTTCAATCTATTTGGCATAGTGTACCTTATCGTTCTTATTAATATTTTATGTGATTTTTACCCCCCCCCCCCCCCCTTTTTTTTTTTTGGAGTCTAATTTAGAGAAAAAATAGATAGAGAATAGTAAAGAACAATTGATTTTGAACAATAGATGTCTTTCACATCCAACCGAAAAACCTATTATAACTTTTTAATGGCAGTTCCAAAAAAGCGCACCTCTATTTCAAAAAAGCGTATTCGTAAAAATATTTGGAAAAGGAAGGGATATAGGGCAGCATTGAAAGCTTTTTCGTTAGCGAAATCTCTTTCTACCGGGAGTTCGAAAAGTTTTTTTTGTGTAACAAATAAATAATCTGAATCGTTCTAATAACTAATAAAGTGATATAATTTTGTTTATAGTTTATTTATAAGATTTATAAGTTATAAAAATGATAAATTTATCAATTATAATTAATATTAACATCATAATAGTATAGTAAAAGAATAAATATTAATATATAAGATAAATTACAATATAAAAGATAAATTACAATATAAACAATATACATTAAAAAAAAAAAAATAAAAAAGAATTAGTCTCATAATGTTTTAATTTAAACGAGTATAAAATTGAATTTGTTTTACTTTAATTTGAAGCCAAATTTTTATTTCGTTTCTGATATAGATAAGAATTCTGTTGTCTACTGAATTCTAAAAATGAATGGTACTTTTTTGTTTGAAAAAAGGGTAAACGCAAGCGCAAGGTTTCGCCTTTCATTTTAGTATGTTTTATCATTTTCCGGATGGGGATTATCACTTTCCCCATCGCCCTTACTCAATAATAAACTCAATAATAAAAAGAATTTTTTTTTAGTTATATTTTTGATTTTATATTATAAAGAAGAGGTCGTTGAAACTAATTGATTAAGTTTAAAATGTTTTTTATAATCTTTTAAACCAGTATTTTGGGTTTTAGAAATTATTATCACTATATAAATTCCTTAAACCCAATTAAATTAATAAAAGCCCCGTTTACATTTTTAGGTAGTTATATGACGAATGCGCCAATTTTAAGTGATCTATTTTAGATCCTATGTTTCGATTGGAAGATCGATCAAGATATAATATATATATATTAATTAAAAAGTTTAGAAAATATTTTGAAGTACGGTACAATTTCTATACGAAATTTTTTTATATGATTAATACGACCATCCCACTAACTTAATGGGTTTGCTAAATCTTAACGCAAATTCTCTACACAACAAAAAATCCTAACGCAACCTAACTATGCAAATATTTACATAAATCTTTTGAGTGTATCGCTGAAATTGTGTTATATAAAAATTCTATTTTTTTATTAATCGATAAAATGCATTTTTTATTTTAGATTAATAAAATAAATGATAAAAGAAATTAATCATTAAAAAATGCAAACGAGGCAGAACATTTTTTTTACTTATATCCAGGGATTGAAGTAAAAATTATCTAGTTACAACTGTTACATTTTAGTTTTAGGAGAGCATAAAGTAATAGCCTACGAAAAAATACATTGTTAGTTCAGTTAAATAAAATTGACATACTAAAATACTAAATAACTAAATAAAAAGATAATAATAAGAAAAATCAATATTATTAACGTTAACGAAAACGTTTTAATCCCTAATTTTTAAACAAGTTTTTATTCATCAATTTGAATGGTTTCCTAAAAAAAAATATTGGATTGAATTAACTCCTTCAAGCTCGACGATTGAATAAAAATAGGTTATTATGATTTCGAATAAGCCGCTATGGTGAAATCGGTAGACACGCTGCTCTTAGGAAGCAGTGCTAGAGCATCTCGGTTCGAGTCCGAGTGGCGGCATGGCATAGAGTAAGTCCTATAATGAATTCAATTCCCGATTTCAATTCCTATAATTGAGGGACGCCCTTATTAATTTAATAATTTTTATGATATTTTCAACTTTAGAGCATATATTAACTCATATATCCTTTTCGATCGTTTCAATTGTAATTACAATTCATTTGATAATTTTATTAGTCGATGAAATCGTAGGACTAGATGATTCGTCAGAAAAGGGGATGATAGCTACTTTTTTCTGCATAACAGGATTATTAGTTACTCGTTGGATGTATTTGAGGCATTTACCATTAAGTGATTTATATGAATCATTTATTTTTCTTTCGTGGAGTTTTTCCTTTATTCATATTATTCCGTATTTTAAAAAACATAAAAACCATTTAAGCGCAATAACCGCGCCAAGTGCTATTTTTACTCAAGGTTTTGCTACTTCGGGTCTTTTAACTGAAATGCATCAATCCGCGATATTAGTACCCGCTCTCCAATCCCATTGGTTAATGATGCACGTAAGTATGATGGTATTGAGCTATGCAGCTCTTTTGTGTGGATCATTATTATCACTAGCTCTTCTAGTCATTACATTTCGAAAATTCATAAGGATTTTTAGTAAAAGCAATAATTTAGAAAATGAGTCAGTTTACTTTAGTGAGATTCAATACGTGAACGAAAGAAACAATGTCTTACGAAACACTTCTTTTATTTCGTCTCAAAATTATTACAGGTATCAATTGATTCAACAATTGGATCGTTGGAGTTATCGTATTATTAGTCTAGGGTTTATCCTTTTAACCGTAGGTATTCTTTCGGGAGCAGTATGGGCTAATGAAGCATGGGGATCATATTGGAATTGGGATCCAAAGGAGACTTGGGCATTTATTACTTGGACCATATTCGCTATTTATTTACATATTAGAACAAATAAAAATTTTGAAAGTGTAAATTCTGCAATTGTGGCCTCAATGGGCTTTCTTATAATTTGGATATGCTATTTTGGGGTTAATCTATTAGGAATAGGGTTGCATAGTTATGGTTCATTTACATTAACATCTAATTGAATAAAAGACTTGACGAATATAAACATAGGACGGCATACAGGTATATATACGAAAACTTCATGTAAACAATCAAGAACCATTTGAATCATTTCCATTACTTGATTCAAATGGTTCTCACAAATTCAAAAGATATCTAGTTATAATAGAATTCCAATTTTTTTATTTTACTTAAAAGAATATAAAAGACTCATTTTTTTATTGTACAATCAACCATTTTTAAAATCATGGGATTTCAGTTTCATTTTTTGGTTTACTCACAAAAACTATCGAAAAAAATAATTGGATATAATAGCTTCGACCTTGTCAACTGATAATGATAAAACGAAATCGGGATAAACACCAATACCTATTACAGGTAAAAGGATAGAGATCGAAACAAATAATTCTCGCGGTCCAGAATCAAAAAAATAAGAGTTTGGGGCATTAAAAAGCTTGTATCCATAGAACATCTGGCGTAACATAGATAATGAATAAATAGGAGTTAATATCATTCCAATTGCCATTACAAAAGTAATTAATATTTTTGTCATTAAAAGATATTTTTGACTAGTAAGTATTCCAAAAAAAACTAACAATTCGGCAACAAAACCGCTCATGCCCGGTAATGCAAGAGAAGCCATTGATAAGATACTGAAAGTCGTGAATATTTTTGGAATTGCGATAGCCATTCCGCCCATTTCGTCGAGATAAACAAGACGTATTCTATCATAACTCGTTCCGGCCAAGAAAAAAAGCGCAGCGCCAATAAATCCGTGAGAGATTATTTGTAAAATGGCTCCGTTGAGTCCTGTATCGCTTATAGAACCAATTCCTATAATTATGAAACCCATATGAGATACAGAAGAGTAGGCTATTCTTTTTTTTAAATTACGCTGACCGGGAGATGTTGAAGCTGCATAGATTATTTGAATTGTGCCTACTAGAATCAACCAGGGAGAGAATATAGAATGGGCGTGGGGTAATAATTCCATATTGATCCGAACCAATCCATACGCTCCCATTTTTAATAAGATTCCGGCTAAAAGCATACAAGTACTGTAATGTGCCTCTCCATGGGTGTCTGGTAACCATGTATGTAAGGGTATGATCGGTGATTTGACAGCAAAAGCAATAAGAAATCCAATATAGAATATTATTTCCAGTGCTACAGGATACGATTGATTAGCTGATGTTTCAAAATTTAATGTTGGTTCATTGGAACCATATAAACCAATACCCAAAACTCCCATTAATAAAAAAACGGAACTTCCTGCAGTGTACAAAATAAATTTTGTAGCCGAATACAAACGTTTCTTTCCCCCCCACATGGATAGAAGTAGATAAACTGGAATTAATTCTAACTCCCACATGATGAAAAAAAGTAAAAGGTCTCGAGAAGAAAATGGTCCTATTTGACCGCTATACATTGCTAACATCAGAAAATGGAATAGTCGGGAATCTCGAGTAATCGGCCGAGCCGCTAAAGTAGCTAAAGTTGTGATAAATCCTGTCAGTAAAATGGGTCCTATAGAAATTCCATCTATTCCCAATCTCCAGTAAAAATCAAAAAAATCGACCCATTTATAATCCTCTGTCAGTTGCATTAATGGATCATCCAATTGGAAACGATAACCGAATGCATAGGTTGTTAGAAGGAGTTCTATTATACATATACCTATAGTATACCACCGAATTTTCTTATTTCCTCTATGAGGGAGAAAGAAAATTAAGGAACCCGCGAATATTGGCAAAACTACAACTAGCGTTAACCAAGGAAAATTATTCATGGTAAAAACAAGATAAACTTGGACCAGAAAAACCCGTGCTCAAAAACTATTTATTTTGAGCGCGGGTTTTTGTCGGTAAAGGTAAAAAAATCAAATGTATTCAAGTAGGGTTTTCTGGAACGTATTAATAAGCCAGACCCATACTTCGAGTTGTTTCATGCCATAAATAAACTCGAACACTCAAGAAATCTGTCGGACAGGCGGATTCACATCTCTTACAACCGACACAGTCCTCTGTTCTTGGAGCAGAAGCAATTTGCTTAGCTTTACACCCGTCCCAAGGTATCATTTCTAATACATCCGTTGGGCAGGCGCGCACGCATTGAGTACACCCTATACACGTATCATAAATCTTTACTGAATGTGACATTTGGATCTATAAATTTTTGAATGTCAGAAAGTTTCGATCTAGTAAACTTGTAAATGAATCATATATTTAGACACCAGATGAATCAATAATTTATCATAATTTTTCTAATCAATCTACTTCTGGATTGACTCATGCGATAGAGCCAAGATACTTTAATTTCTTACATTTTTGAAAACATGTATTATTACGTTAATGTATGGTCATGGTAATTCTAATTTATGAATATTAGAATTTATATGATTAATACTACTTATTCTGATTAATACTACTTATTCAACAAATTCGATTGATTGATACGAGTTGATTTTCTGTTACGATAAATTGATGAAACAATAGCCGGGCCAATAGCTGCTTCAGCGGCTGCAATAGCTATAACAAAAATTGAGAAAATATTTCCTTTTAATTGGCGACTATCAAAAAAATCAGAAAATGTTACGAAATTCATATTAACCGCATTCAGTATAAGTTCAAGACACATAAGGGCTCTAACCATATTCCGGCTCGTGATCAATCCATAGATACCGATAGAAAATAAGTAGGCACTCAAAACAAGTACATGTTCGAGCATCATTGACCAACTCCTTATCAATTTCGATTCATTTCAATATGAACTGAACAACAATTCAACAGATTCAATTGACTAGAATAAAAAAAAGTACGGAACAAAGTTTCTATTATTAATATAATAGATTGAATAATTTCTATTTTAGACATAAACAATCTTTAATTAAAGGGAAATAAATGTAATGTCATAAAACCGAACAGAGTTTAATGTGCATTGCTAATTCTATAAATTTTTTACTGTCGCGCCACGGCAATTGCACCTATCAAAGCGGCTAAAAGAATTATCGAAACGAATTCAAATGGAAGAAAAAAATCTGTTGATAAATGAATTCCAATTTGTTGACTATTACTTATCAAATCTTGCTCTATAATCTGGTTTGATCTTGTAGTCCAAATAATTCCGTACCATGACGTATCCGTAATAATAATCATGAGTAAAACAAAAATACTTGTACAAACTGGCAAAGTAACCACATCCCCAATGGTCCAAAGATTCAAATCTTTGTAATATTCTGAACCATTCATGAACATCACAGCAAATACGATTAAAACATTTATAGCTCCCACGTAAATAAGGAGTTGTGCAGCAGCTACAAAATAAGAGTTTAATAGAATATAGAATAAGGATATACAAACAAGAACCAGTCCCAATGAAAAGGCAGAATAAATGGGGTTGGTAAATAATACCACCCCCATACCTCCTAGTATAAGAACCGATCCCAGAAAGACTAAAAGAAAATCATGTATTGGTCCGGGCAAATCCATTATATGTAAAATAAGAGATAAATAAATAGAAATGTTTTTCATGACCTTATTGAGACCCGACCAGAAAATTTTTTTTTTATGATTTTTGAGCAATTCCTAATTTAATCCTAAGTAAATAAATACTAAGGGATATGAATAAATGTGAGTACTATTATTGGACTAATTTCATTCTTTATCTGAAAGAGTCGTTCTAATTCTAAACGATATATTTTAAAACAATTATGGATATATTAATTAATGGATTTTCAATCCAAATTAAGACGCGTTTCTTACCAACCAATCAATAGTTGGTATTTGTAGTTATTGACCAAACAACACGAAAGAAACCTAAATTCCTTCTCTATTAGTTATTAGTAAAGTAATTATAAATTATTCGTTAATAAGAGATTTACTTATGAGGCGAATTCAAAATTGTTCGAATTGTATAATCGTCAATTACTGACATTGGTAAACGACCCAAAGCAATTTGATTATAATTCAATTCGTGACGATCATAAGTAGAAAGTTCATATTCTTCAGTCATTGATAAACAATTCGTTGGACAATACTCAACGCAATTACCACAAAATATACAGACTCCGAAATCAATACTGTAATTAAGCAGCCGTTTCTTGCGAATATCAGTTTCCAATTTCCAATCAACAACGGGTAGATCTATAGGACATACACGAACGCATACTTCACAAGCAATACATTTATCAAATTCAAAATGGATTCGACCGCGGAAACGCTCCGCGGTGATTGATTTTTCATAAGGATATTGAATAGTTACGGGTAAACGATTTGCGTGGGATAAAGTAATCATGAAACTTTGACCAATGTACCTTGCAGCTCGTACTGTTTGTTGACCATAATTCATGAACCCAGTTACCATAGAGAACATATCGTTAATATATATATGAATAGTTTTATGTTTGTTTATTTCTCTTGTTTGAGACACGTTGTGAATATAGAATGTTACTTTACAGTGAAAAGAGTTGGAAAGAAGTTGTTAATAATAGATTACCGAGAGAAATAGGTAAAAGAAATTTCCATCCAAGATTCAATAGTTGGTCCATTCTTAGCCTCGGTAAAGTCCATCTTGTTGTGATAGGAATGAACAAGAACAAATAAGTTTTAGCTAATGTAATAAAGATACCAATTATCGCTCCAAAAACTCCACATGTTTTATTTATTTCAAAAAGCTCAGAAACATATATGTCCGGAATAGATATATTCCAACCTCCCAAGTAAAGAACTGTTACAAATAATGAAGAAACCAATAGGTTTAGATAGGAAGCAACATAAAATAACCCAAATTTTATACCCGAGTATTCGGTTTGATAACCTGCTACTAACTCTTCTTCTGCTTCTGGTAAATCAAAAGGTAATCTCTCACATTCTGCTAGGGAAGAAATAATAAAAATGATAAACCCTATAGGCTGACGCCACAAATTCCATCCCCAAAAACCATATTTTGATTGCGCCTCAACAATATCAATTGTACTTGAACTGTTAGATAATTATAGTCGGTGATACCATCACTGTTACCATCGCTATTACAGAACCGTACATGAGATTTTCACCTCATACGGCTCCTGGAAGGCCAGAAATAAATATAGGGACCGCGTCAGTATTCTTTTTTGAATCTTGATATGTTTGTAGGATGGATAACTATCGGCCGGTCCCAAATTAGACCAATTGAATTCTGTCTGTTATAATTATTTTAATTCAAAATGAAATAAAAAGAGTACTTCTGAATTGATCTCATCCTTTCTTTAATTTAATAATTTCAATAATAATTTCAATTCTTCTTTGTTCAGTAATAACTTAACTGTTCAATAAAATACTTCTTGTAAAAATATCAATAACCCGTTGGTTTCACGTACGAAAAAAAAAAATTCTATATTAATTAATGAATTATGACACAAATTATATATCTATTAATATGTATATGGGAAAGAATAAAAGTAACAAAGAATAAAAAAAGTATATCTTTTTTTTTTTTTTTTCGTTCCTATTCTTCTTTCTATTTCTGAGAAAAAGAGGGCTTTCAAAATAAAGTAAAGGATTATTTCGTTTCGAATAGTTATTTATTAAATCGGTGGATAGGAGTATACTCTGGATTGGAATCGTGTCATGGGGAGTACTGCCTGATCATTTCTACCAACTTAAAGCCCCAATTAGTATTCTTTGTTTGTATATTATGTAAAAATGTCCTTTTGGAGAATTTACATAATCTCCATTACTAATCCTTTCCATATGTTCGTGTTTCTAACCATCCACTCGTTTTTGCTCAATCCCCCGTTATGCTAATACATAAAAATGATAGTGAAAACTCAATACGGTTGATCTTTTGAACCCGCTTCAAGTCAGGATGACTAATCAACCAATCTTGGGGGAAACGGTCTCTTCTGTTTATGTTTATTTCCGCTTAACTCTCTAACTCTTATACATAGAAAATGAGAATCAATCTTTTTACTGCGAATTTATATATAAGCTGTTTTCTTTCACTCATATAACTATTTGATTTAGTTCATCAACCCGAATAATGAATAAAAAAAAATTAAGATATCTACTCAATCCATTCCAACCCTTTCCTTGAAAGGAAGGAATAGAGAAAAGTTTATGTCTATGTATCAACGAATCGCACGTAGAGATATTGATAACACACATAAAGTTAATGGTATTTCATAACTAATCGATTGAGCAGCAGCTCGTAGACCGCCTAAAAAGGAATATTTATTATTTGACCCGTATCCCGACATAAGAAGTCCAATTGGAGCAATACTGGAAATGGCAATCCATAAAAAAACACCGATATTGAGATCCGCTAAAACAAGGTGATATCCAAAAGGAACTACTGAATAGCTTACTAAAATTGATATGACTGCTATGGATGGCCCGATACTGAATAAACGAGTATCCCCCCTAGATGGAAAAAGATTTTCTTTGAAAAGTAGTTTTGTCCCATCTGCTAGAGCTTGAAGAACTCCCAAAGGGCCGGCGTATTCAGGTCCAATACGTTGTTGTATCCCTGCCGATATTTCTCTTTCTAACCATACAATTACCAGTACGCCTATTGTGATTCCCACTACAAGAGTCAAAATAGGAACAAGAACCCATAGAATTCCATAAACCTCTTTTAAAAATTCTAATCTAGAAAAAGAATCGATATCTTGTACTTCCGGTGTATCAATTATCATTTCAACGATCAACTTCTCCCATAATGATATCTATACTACCTAGTATCGTCATAATATCAGCCAATTTCATTCTTTTAACTAACCGCGGAAGAATTTGCAAATTGATAAAACCCGGCGGGCGGATTTTCCATCTCCAAGGAAAACCACTCTGATCCCCTATGAGAAAAATTCCCAATTCTCCCTTTGGGGCTTCTACTCTCACATAAAGTTCTTGTTTCGGCAATTCAAATGTAGGAGACGGCTTTTTACTAATAAATCGATATTCAAAATCATTCCATTCCGGATTCCTTTCTCTATCAAAGTATCGTATTTCTAAATTCTCATAGGGTCCCCCTGGAATTCCTTCCAGGGCCTGTTGAATAATTTTTACGGATTCTATCATTTCACCAATTCGGACTAGATAACGAGCCAATGAATCTCCTTCTTTTTGCCACTGTACTTCCCAATCAAATTCGTCGTAACATTCATAATGATCAACTTTACGAAGATCCCATTGTATTCCGGAAGCTCGCAGCATTGGTCCCGATAAACCCCAATTTATTACCTCCTCTCTACCAATAATGCCTACTCCCTCGACTCGTTCTAAAAAAATAGGATTTCGTGTAATAAGTTTTTGATATTCAGCAACTCTTGTTAAAAAATAATCGCAGAAATCCAAACATTTATCTATCCAGCCATGAGGTAGATCGGCCGCTACTCCTCCGATACGAAAATAATTATGCATCATTCTCATACCGGTGGCAGCTTCGAATAGATCATATACTAATTCTCTTTCTCTGAAAATATAGAAAAAGGGAGTTTGTGCACCAATATCCGCCATAAAAGGACCGAGCCATAACAGATGAGAAGCTATACGACTCAACTCCAACATAATTATTCTGATATAGCTGGCTCTTTTAGGTACTTGAATATTTCCCAACTGTTCCGGTCCGTTTACAGTTATTGCTTCTGTGAACATAGTAGCTAAATAATCCCACCGTGTTACATAAGGCAAATATTGTATAATTGTTCGATTTTCCGCAATTTTTTCCATTCCTCGGTGTAAATAACCCAATATTGGTTCACAGTCAATAACATCTTCACCATCTAGAGTAATGATGAGTCGAAGAACACCATGCATTGATGGGTGGTGGGGGCCCATATTGACTATCATGAGGTCTTTTCTTGTAGCCGGTATATTCATAGGTTTTTCCTCTATTCATTCTTTCATGAATTGCTGAAAACGAAAAAAAGTTCATTAAAATTCAAGATCTAATAAATCAAATAATTCAAAATGCCTTTATGCCTTTATAAAAATAAAATTAACGAGTTTTTGACTCCCGAATATCCAACCGATTAATTAATTCTTTATAACATATTCTATTTTTCTTTGACAAATAAGACAGTAATCGTTGGCGTTTTCCCAGAATTTTACGTAAACCTCTCTGAGATAAATAGTCTTTTTTGTGTAATTGTAAATGTGAAGTAAGTCTTCGTATCCTATTGGTGAAACTAACTATTTGAAATTCAACAGATCCTCTGTTTTCGTCTTTTTCTTCTTGTGAAATAACTGAGATGAATGAATTTTTTACCATAAACTGAAATCTTCTCTCCCCCCCCTCTTTTTATTTTAAGATATTTTTTATTGATAGATATCTTTATTGATCAGTAATAATAATGCCCCTAATTTTTATTTGGTATATACAAAAATTTGTATTTCGTTATTAATTTCTAATTTTTTTAATTTAATAAAACTTACTCAATCCTATTTTCATTTTAAAATTGGATTTGAAAGGGGATACAAAAGTATGGTTGGTTTCTTCACTCACAAAAGATAAAAGTTTAGACCTAAAATAAGAAAATTTTGTTCATTCTAGATCTAATTGATATGTCATTGAATTAGTATCATGTATCAGAATGGAATGTAAGACAATGTATGCGTGCATCTCTTTGTCGTCATAGACCAGATATGGTATGGGAAATATAGGAAAAATGTACTATTAATGAATTTTCAATCGCGGATACATATGTATCCTTACCATACTGAAACAACTGCCATTATTGGTATTAAACCAATAACGATTCATACAAGCTAAATCTTCTAATCGATAATTGGGCCAAAGAAATAGCTTTAATTTTATAAGTTTTTTTTTATATTTTTTTCTTTTATCCACAACTTGACTGTTTACCTCATTCCCATTACAAAAAGATGCCTTTCTATGTCTATTCTTAGAATTTAAACAAATTAGAATTCGCAATTCTCTACGACGTCTAGGCGATAAAATATTTTCAGGAACAAACAAATCATAATTTTTTTTATATCTATTTCCAGTCATCTTTTGATGTTTTGTAATGACTTCATCAGAATTCTTATCAACATGTTTTTTTTCTCGGTATCTTTGATTTATTTGATGTTTACTTTTATGAACTAATGAAATACCGAGGGTTTGATACATAATAAATTTTCCATCATTTTTTATAGCTAGACGAATTGGTTCAATAATCAAAAATCCCCTTTTAATAAATTCTGTAAGAGTTACATCTTTCTGAATCGTCAAAATATCCAGACTCATTTCGCCCCTTTGAATAGAGGATATAGTAATTTCTCTTGGATTTATCAGTCTAAGCAGGAGACAATATACGTTGATGTTATTGATTATTTTTTTATTTAAAGAATCATCCCATCTCAATTGAAAATACAAATACCTTTTTAGGAAGAAATCAAACTCCGCTTTTGTATTGATCTTGTATTGCTTTTTATTTCTATGTTTTTTCATGTCCGATCCCGTATAATCTTCTTCAACATCTTTTTCTTGGTTTGAAAGAGCTGATTTAAGATCTGCTTGGCCCGTGGATTCTTTTTCTCCTTGATTTCGGTTTTCTAATTCAAGAGATTTTTTTTCATTCGACGATATTGATATAAAAGGATCTCTTTTTTTATTTCCAGTGATGCTTTTGTTTTCACTAGCATTTTTTTTTATATTAGAATTAAAAAGTAGTAATTTAATTGGTATAACCCACTGTTTCATTTTATACGTATTATAAAGTCTCACAAATTCTGGCAAGAACCAAAGTTCCAGATTTGATATGGGACGACTTAGTATTTCTTCATTCATTCCCATCCAATCCAAAAGGGGTTTTTGATTGGATAGGTTGATTTTTTGATCTTGCTGAAGTGTGAGATAAAAAAGACCCTTATTATTGATTTTATCAATTATTTGATACTTATTAACCCTAGTCTTAGTATATTTATTACTGTCAGTATCAATATTGATCCAGGCCTCAATATCGACCTTCGTTTTAAGACAAAAATCGAGAACTCTCCAATCAAAAAATTTTCTATCCGTATTTTTATCCATATCTCGAATATCATCTTCTACCATATTAAATGATTTTTGTTTATGTGTGTTGTAATTATAAAAAATATCTTGGTTAGTTTTTACTTGTAATGGTGATCCATAAATTGAAGAGTACTTCTTAGTTTCAGAACTTATAGATTTATATGCTAAAAGATCATATCTATATTGTTTTTTAAAATTATCCTTTTGATTCAATAATAAATCTGTTTCAATTTTTGTTTTTTTTTCGTAGTGAATTAATTCATCTTTTTCATATAAATCACACAAATCTTTATATAAATCTTTATTTTGAGCTATACAGTTCAATATATTTCGCCATTTTTGTGGTACTACTCTAGACCATTTAATTTGAGATACATCACATTGATAATGACTCCTTAACCAATTTGTCCATTGATTCATTCCAGAATTGCGAAGATTCTTAGGTCTTAATTCGGAATGAAATAGTTCTTGTCTTACAACAAAAAAATCCTTTATTTCATTCTTAAGAAAAAGGGGGGTTCCATTATATTGAAATACGGATTTCAATTTCTCTAACTTAATAAGTTGGGTTTGTGATAATTTGTAAAATACATATGCTTGTGAAAAGTAAGATAAGTCAAAAAAAGTCTTTGAATTTTTTTGACTAAGACTAATATTAGTATTAGAAAGTGACTCTTTTATAATCGAAATAAATTTAATTAAACTTTGATTTGTTTTATTAATTCTTTCTTGATTTGCTTCATTACTGTTAATGTTTTTATTAATAATTTTTTTTGTTGATTCAAGAAAAAGTTGTGTATTGATACTAGGAATATTAATCATAGATAGAAAGATATCTATGTATATCTTTTCAATGAAAAATATTATAAAATAATGGGATTTACGGATTAATCGAGCAGTTCTTCTTTTTAATATCTGCCAAATATTTTTTTGTGATTCCAATCTTTTATCATCATAACTTATTTTGTTAGAACTCAAATTTCTATCTGAAGTTAGAAATCCCTTTTTCTTGTCTTTTGTAATTTTTTCTATTTGATTTATGATTGTGTTTATTCTATCAGTCAGATCTTGCATTTTTTTTTCTGTTAATGAATAATTTGTCCAATCCTGAGATCTAATTTGAATGGACGATTCCTGAATCATCCGATTACTGATTATTGAATCTTTTTTAATTTCACTCAATTCATATACTTCTATTTCTCTCAATCCAAATAATATAATTGGGTTTATTTTTGAGAGTTCTTTTATTATTTCTTTTATAAACAGAATGTTTTTAATGATCCATTTTTTTGGTTTTTTTGAGACATTTAGAAACAATTTTGTTTGTTCTTTAAAAATTCCTAGAATTATAAAACATTTCTTTTGCAATTTTTTCATTTTTTTTTTGAGTTCTTTTAAAATCGGTTCAAAAAATGAAAGTTTTTTTCTGGGAGAACCAAAAGGTAGTTCAGCTTCCATTCCAAAAATTGTTAAAAAACAAAAATCATTTTTTTGACCTTGCTTTTTCATTGGATCGTTATAAGGGGCTCGTAACTTAGATCTGTGCCAAGGTTTAAGACGAAAAGGAAATAGGATCTTGATCTGAATGCCGTCTGTTAACCAGTTTTTTGGAAATTCTTTTTCTGATAATTGAACGCCGTTATAGGTACATTTAACATGCATTTCTCTATTCCAATCCTTTAAGTCCTCATACCATTCCGGAAATTGAAATAATAGTATACGGACGATATTTTTAGCTATTATCAATGAAGGTAATATAATATATTTTCTAAGAATTGATTGGGTTACTAATAAAAAACCTCTCATTACTTGAGCAAGTAAAATACTATCCCAGGCTTCCGCTATTTGTATACGCACTTTCTCCTTTCTTTTGTCTTCTTCTTTTTTGTCCTCCTCTTTTTTTTTCGCGCTTTCTTTTGTCTTTTTCTCTGTATAATTCGAAATTGTGAATTCTGTGTTTTTCCACATCCAATTTCTAAAAATTTTTTTCATCCGTTCAGAAATATCAAAAAAAAAAAAAAAAGATTTGTCTATTCGGTCCAAAAAAAGAGGGGAATGCGCATTTGCTTCAAAGAGTTTCCAAGTAACTGTTTTACGTCTTTGAGCGCGCATGGAGCCTTTGATTATGTCTCGACGAAAATCCGATTGTTGGGAATAACGTATCAAAGCAACTTCGCCTGTTTGATCAGTATTATTAGTTTCTTTGGTATTAGTATAAGCATCAGTATTTTGTTGGTTATCAGTAAAAATCACTACACGTTTGGATTTTCTTGAACGAATCTGATGATCCTCTACCACAGTTTCTTCGGTTTCCCCCTCCTGTTGTTCAAAATCGTTGATTAATTTGTATGACCATCGAGGAACTTTTTTATTAATTTCTTTTATTCCAATAGATTTTTTTTTAATCATTTTATCGTTGGGAACAGTTCTAATTGCATCAAATAATAATTTTAAAATTTGGATTCGATCCTCTGAATCAATTCTTACTTGTTCGTGTTCTGTAACTAAAAAAAGTCTTTTAAAATTTAAATTTGATGTGTATTTTACAACCAATTCATTGATTAAATTTAATAAATAAAAAATTTCTGTTGTTAATGATTTTCTATCAAATGAATTTATTTTTTGTTCAAATTCTAAGTAATTAATAATAAGAAGGATACCATGAATTTTATTTATCCAAATCTTGTAATTTTTTACAGAAGCTTCATTTATGCTTGAAAGTGTAAACAATTTTTTGATTCGTCCGCGGTAGGGTCCATTGACGAAAGGATCATATATTTTTGGTAAGTATTCTTTTTTAGTCTTATCAGTACACAATCTAGTTCTTTTTTCGAGTACATTCATAACAAGGGCTTCCTTATCTAGAATTTTGTCGATAGTTTTTACTCTATTAAAAATTTTTTTGCTTAGGTTTTTCTTTTTATCTTCGTTGGTATAACTCCAATGATTATAAAATTCATTAGAGGGGAATGTTTCTTTTGTGAACAGAGACATCTTTCTTTGTATCATTTCAAAAAAAGTTGCTAAACTGGGTGGGTACGTAAAAGATATTCTTTCTTTTTCATCACTTTGACATGTAGAAAAAAAATATTGTGACATTTCATTTCTTACAGACTTTTCAAATCGACTGTTTTTTATATATCGTAACGGACGGTTCCAACGTTTATAGTCGAAAAGAATAGTCACAATAGGTTTTTCAAACCAGAAGATATCTCTTTTTTTTAATATTTCTAACTTTGAATTTTCTTGTTCTTGATTC